TCGCTCAGCCACGCTTCATAATTGGAAAAACGGGCTCCATGGAAATACATGCCACTCAACCAAAGAAAGATGATGGATAGTTGACCGAAATGAGCACTAAATACTTTTCGGGAGATCTCCTCCAAATCATTGGTATGGCTATCGAAATCATGAGCATCAGCATGTAGGTTCCAGATCCAAGTGGTAGTATCAGGGCCCTTAGCTATTGTCCTTGAGAAATGGCCGGGTCTGGCCCATTCCTCAAATGAAGTTTTTATGGGATCCCTATCCACCAAAATCTTCACTTCTGGTTCCGGCGAACGAATAATCATTGAGTCCTCCTCTTTCCGGACAACACATACGAAGAGACCCGCCAACAAACAGTAAAGTAATTAGTGAACCTCTGAGAAATATATATTTATGATTAGTTCCTTTCTATCCCCCACAATTTTCCTTAGTTATTCACTAGAGCTCTAGAGCAATTATGAGCAATTATGATATGGAAGTCTATCCGGGGCAAGTGTTCGGATCTATTATGACATATCTATGAGGTGCTCAACGGACCGTTTTTTTGTAAATCCCTTCCCGACGCGAGCCAAAAACGACTTTTTGGCCCAACCTAGTCTACTCATATTTCGATGTAGGAATGCCTAGATGGGTCTACTTGTATGCTACGGTACATGCAACGTATTACGCCATTACAAATCACAAGATCTCTCATTAGTCATTACTAATTACTAAGATAAGAAATATCCCGATATCGATTTTAGACGTCTTTTTTATTAGTTAGCAATCGCTAAGAGAAAGGAAGGGATTCTGTGCCATATGCATCGTCTACCCCTATAAGGTACCAAATGAAATAAAAAGAGCGATCTTAGAAGGGATATAATGAAATTCCTCTATTGACTCCCCCGGGGCAACAATCTATTTGATGGATCCAACAAACAATTTAAGTGAATTCAATTCAAAAGGAAAGTGTTCTTATTCGAACCGCCCTGTGATCTTCAACCAATTCTGTGCTTCAATATAATTACCTGGAGTAAGCGCTATGGCTTGTTTCCAATACTCAGCAGCTTGATCGAACCAAGCCTCCGCAATTTCTGAATCTCCCTGTCGAATGGCCTCTTCTCCCCGGTCGGAATAGGTAGGTCAATTCCTTCCCTTAGAACCGTACTTGAGAGTTTCCTGCCTCATACGGCTCAGCAGTCAACTCTTTTTTGGCGTTACATCTTTCTTAATCTACCGTATCTAGCTGAATTAGATTTATCGGAGATCTATCCCTTCTTGGATTAGCCAAATCAAATAACCTGAAGAGGTTAAGTTAATTACATGAGTTTCAAACTCCGATTTGGATCAATAATCAGTTTTATCTCTTCTCCCACTCTCAGAAGAATGAAGCATAGATATCTCCCTCTATCGTTAGAGTTTTCTGAAAGTTAACTATCTCGGTTTCGTCTAGAAATTCATATAGAATCTTTGAAAAAGACTTTCTTCGATAAGAAAAAAGGACTTACTCTCCTTGGGATCTGATACTACACCGCTGCTCAATACCTTAGTGGATCAACCCTATTACATAAGTTGATTCCTAACTTTTATGTCATATTATGACATACATAAGTAAGCAGGTCTTATTGTATCGGCCAAAAACCTCAATAATTGATCTTTACGGTGCTTCTTTTATCAATTAGATCCTTTATCCATAGAATCTAGTATATGGGCTATACTTAGTTCTTCATATATCGGCTTCCATGAAGTCTGTTTTTTTGCTACAGCTTCTAAAAATCGTTCCCCTTTGGACAATGGATATGTAGAAAGCCTATTTTGTTTGTTTCTCCTTAGATTTCCTAGTACTAGCAATAGGAGGTTTTAATACTAGCGGATTTGATCTTTCTTTCCTTCTTTCTATTTCTATAGTAGAGATAGTCGCACGTAATGGCAGATCACGGCCATATTATTAGAAGCTTGTGGTAAGAATGGATTTCGTTCTAGTGCTCGGAAATAATATTCCAAAGCCTTCGTATGTTCTCCGTTACTTGTGTGTATAAGGCCTATATTATAGAGTATATAACTTCGATCGTAGGGATCAATTTCTGGTCGCATAGCTTCATAATAATTCTGTAAAGCTTCCGCATAATTTCCTTCAGATTGAGCTGACATCCGTTACGGTCGTTCATTCCATTCCAAGGATCTCCGTTCCAGAACCGTACGTGAGATTTCCATCTCATACGGCTCCTCCCTTCTGCGCATAATAATAAGGGAAATAATCTATGGAATCAAACACAAAAGATTGCAATATTTTCCTTATGAACTGACAGGGGCTAGTGTTTTTACAAGAAATCTCTAGCCAGCCTTCCTGCAAGAGGTCTGTTCTTACTTAATACCAAACATGTTGGTCTTTCTTAGATAAAAATGGTAACTCCAGCAATTTCTTTGTTCTTAACGCCCCATATTTCCAGGAATTAGTCACTTCAACGATCTTTGATGGTTATACGGGTATCCAAAGTACGAACGAGATGGATGTTTGTTGTCCTAACCATTCTTGGTAGTCCCGATCCCGATAAGAAGAAGGGGAATTATATAACAAAGTTTTTGTTTTGTTGATTCCTAGGTGTAGTGCTTCTTCCCCTATGCCACCTATGGGTACTATTACAGTAGAATTGACATGCAATACAGAACCTATAGGTGTAACCTTTCGCTCAATACTAGAATCGACAATTGAAGCATCTGAGGTTGCATCAATCGAGGATACACGACAGAAGGGATTGCTCTATCTCCAAACTTCACCTTCACCAAGCGTAGGTTTTTACCAATCTTTTTCTTTCCATACCGAATCGTGTCTCTTTTTTGTAAGAATAAAAATAAATTAATTAAATATTAAATAGGGTGGTAAGTAAGAAAAAAGGAATCAAATCACACCATCTCTGTAATAGGTAAATGCCTCTTTTTCTCCCGAAGTTGTCGGAATTATTCGTAATAAGATATTGGCTACAATTGAAGAGGTTTTATCAATAAAATTTCCATTTATCCGAGATCTAGGCATAGTTTGCAATCCATTTTATAATTCTTCTCATTACCCCTCGCGGGAAAATGATCCCACAACAAAGGAATTGTACGATACGAAATGACATAAAAAAGACTAATAACTAATTATCAAATCAAAAAATGTGGATCTTTTACTCAGTACTTTTGGGAAGGGATCAGATCAATAAGGAACTATTTGAATACGGTTGGATTTTCGATTCCAATTTAGTAGTATACCAATAAGACTATTAGATATTTAATAGAAATGCAAGAATCAAGGAATTTTTTCTACAGATTCTCATACTAATATAATAAACAATAACCTATCCTATAATAACCTAACCCAAATTGGATTTCATTATGATAATAGAAAAATGGAATAAGCATTCCATGATAAAAATGGGGTAAGGATAACTATCCATTTTGTGTGCATAGCGTGTAGACACCATAAGATTCTAGAATGCAAATCCGTGGGATGATTCATCAATTTGTAATAGATCCATAGCTCATGGGAGGGGGTTGTTGTTGAAAAATCTGAAATGAAACTGGAAAGGATCCATCGGTTGATTCATTCCAACCCGTTGGTTTAATCCGGTAGAAATCAAATATCAATAAGATGGGAGCGTCCGTCGTCTTGACAAGGATGAATACGTTTTTCTTTTTTATCCCTCGAAACTTGAAGGAAGATCGTTCCTTGACGAAAAGTTTGATATGATAATGGATCGGTCGTACCTGTACTCAATAATATGAGTGACTCGCTATTCACTTGGTTTCTGGGTCATAATTAATAAGTAATAAGATAAGGTTATGTCGGAGAGATGGCCGAGTGGTTCAAGGCGTAGCATTGGAAATGCTATGTAGGCTTTTGTTTACCGAGGGTTCGAATCCCTCTCTTTCCGTATCCTCATCTAATTCACCAACGTTACCAACCACACAATGTATCAAATACCAATTGATACCGTTATTCTAAGAGAAGAGAAAGACCCTTCTTTTCTTTATAGAGAGAGATTTTTTTCTATTCCTAATTACTGTGCTGTGATACGTAAAAGGAAAAGAACAAAAAGAGGGGGAAGAAAAGAGCGGACAGTGAATGAAAATATCACTGCTGATCCATTTGCGATACATATACATGAAAGGGATCAAAATCCGGATCAAATCCCTCTACTTCTTTCAGCGAAAAAGGGACAAAATTGTCCGAACCTTTGCTGGGTATTTTAGGTTCAAGTTTGTCGGGAATAATATTCTACGATTAGCAATTCATTGACTTTCAAACCGACCCATTTACTATCTAGTATTTGATTTACTACCCCTTTATATTGCAATGAGTGCAGAGTCAAATGTTTTGGCAATTCCGCGTTGGAGGATGAATCCATATGATTTTGAATCAAAGCTCTGGATCCTTGTTTATCCTTCGTAGTAATAATATCTCGGGGTTTGCAGCGATAACTTGGTATATCTACTAGACGACCATTAACTAAAATATGTCCATGGTTAACTAATTGCCTGGCTCCAGGAATAGTTGAAGCCATACCCAATCGAAAAAGAATGTTATCCAAACGCATCTCAAGTAGTTGCAGTAAAACTTGACCCGTCGAACCGTTTGCTTTTCCAGCGATACGAACATATCGAAGTAGTTGTCGCTCTGTCAGACCATAATGAAAACGCAATTTCTGTTTTTCTTCTAAACGAATACGATATTGAGATCTTTTCCCAGAGCGGGATTGGTTTCTAAGATCACTTGCGGACCTAGGTTTTTTACTAGTTAGTCCCGGCAAAGCCCCCAGACGGCGTATTTTTTTAAAACGAGGTCCTCGGTAACGAGACATAAAGACTCCTTATTTTACAGAATAGGATAAACCTTAAGACTGAACTAAACGATAAACAAAGCGAAACCCACTGAAGTGCTAATGCTAAAAAGAGAAATTAGATGAATTGTATCAATACCCGGATTATTTTGTATATATGTATATATGGTAAGTCAGTATCCCAGATTTGTTCTGTAGAGATACAACTCCTCCAATAAGTTTTTGACTCATAATTGAATTGGAATGTAAGTTCCTGCGACATAGACATAATAGATCGGGAACCCGAGATTTGGAAGAAAAAAGGGAAGAGTCTTTTCACTATTCCTTTATCTCAAGGAGACATTATCAATCATGGATAAAAAATCGATAGGAAAAAGCCGGCTATCGGAGTCGAACCGATGACCATCGCATTACAAATGCGATGCTCTAACCTCTGAGCTAAGCGGGCTCAACTCACATAACATAAAAATAAAATAGTGAGTTAGTTCAGTAAGCTGCTGGGATCTTAGCTTATTATAGCTAAGCTAGTCTATTTAGTTATAACGGATCTGGCCTAAGAATGCAATTCGGATCATAATGAGATTATGCATTCCTCTGATTTTATTCGTAAAGATAGGAAAAAGAAGAAGAATATTGACCGTTCCACTATTTCGGATCGAGCAGGGAAAATGCGCGGAGGAGAGGCAGATATATGTGGGATATAGCTATCCATATTGAATTGCGGATACATCAATGATAGAATCATTTCTGGTTCTGATTGAACCAAACACTGGTCTGATAGAGCTGAAAGGGTTAAAAGTGCAAAATAGGAGCAGGCACTTTTTTCCAATATCGGATCGGCATTTAATGAATTGAATGGTTCTAACAGGAAGGAAAAAGGGGAATGGAATCACAATAGGATCCCGGCCTCAAAAGAAAGGGGGATATGGCGAAATTGGTAGACGCTACGGACTTGATTGAATTGAGCCTTGGTATGGAAACCTACTAAGTGGTAACTTCCAAATTCAGAGAAACCCTGGAATTCAAAATGGGCAATCCTGAGCCAAATCCTGTTTACAGAAAACAAGGGTTCCTTTCCTAGAAAGCGAGAATCAAAAAAGGATAGGTGCAGAGACTCAATGGAAGCTGTTCCAACGAATGGGGTTGAGGGGTTGGTAGAAGAATCTATCCATAGGAACTCTGAGGGGATGATCCTATGTACTGAAATATCAAACGATTAATCACAACCCGAATTCTTATTTTTTTATTTATATATATTATATATAATAAATATATTATAATAATAGTTAGTTCATAACTCTTGTGTTCTGAATCGATCCCAATTTGAAAGAAAAATAAAATATTCAGTGATAAAATCATTCACTCCAGAGTATAAGGCTGGGAGAGAAATGACTGATCGAACGAGAATAAAGATAGAGTCCCATTCTACCTGTCAATGCTGACAACAATGCAATTTGTTTGTAGTAGGAGGAAAATCCGTCGACTTTAGAAATCGTGAGGGTTCGAGTCCCTCTATCCCCAATAAATGCCTAGTTTACGACCTAAGCATTTATCCTCTTTTTTCGCCAGCGCTTCCAAATTAGAAGCGGTTCAAAATTAGATATGATATCTTTATCATTCGCTCGACTCTTTGACAAACGGATCCTAGCAGTTTCTCTCTTGCTTCAGCAGCTAAATGCAGTATATGTCCAAACGAACATAACATATATATACGTATTATTTGTATACAAGGATATACAAGGAATCCCATGATTAAATCATTCATAGTTCATATCCCTTAAAAATAAAGGTTAAAAAAAAATCCAAAGAAAAAGAAATCCCAGGACTTGTAATGTTTCTTTAGTACCTTTAAATGAATTGACACAGATGCATGTCCTCCAGTAGGATAATGTATAGAGGACGGTCGGGATAGCTCAGCTGGTAGAGCAGAGGACTGAAAATCCTCGTGTCACCAGTTCAAATCTGGTTCCTGGCATATGGTTAATGTATCGAAATGTATATATACAAAGAGAAAATGAATATGGATCGGGATACAATACATATTCGTTACATTAATAGTCTAGTAATTATTCATCGAGGTATCTACAACATACATCCTGACCCTTGTGGATCGGCAAAGGAATATATTCCTTCTTCTTTTTTGTTTGTCCCTACTATCCTTCCTTTGGCTCATGCTAATACTCCATACATATCCGAAGTTGTCTGAAAGACACAGAAGTCTAGTCTGTCCAGAGGGTTGAGGGGTAGGAATATAAAAGATCATTTCCGATCCAGTACAAATCCAATCTGATCCCTTTTTATTTCTTCATTTTCAAATTTTTTGCGCCCCTTCCCACATTTTTTGCTTTCCGGGGCACATCTAAGTGATGTGTGCGGTGCATAGTTCATGATGTATCTTTTGATTCATCCTATTGGCTCTGCCCATCCCCCAATGGATATGATACCTTGTATATTGGGTAATATTAATTTACTCGAATTGATTATATATAAATAAACCTCGAACCCCCCTTTTTTATCCCATCATAATACGAATGACATGAGAGTCCAGTTACTCTATATAGACGAGAAAGAACGTCAAAATACTCCTTCTTGAGTCTTGTAAGCTAAGATGAGTTTCTTATCATTCAATAAGCATCCTGTAGTTCATAGAAATTAGGGGCAATATAATCCTTGCGTAGGGGCCAACCAATCCAACTTTCGGGCATCAAAATCCGTTTCATGCGTGGATGATTATCATAAGAGATTCCCAACATATCATAAGACTCCCGTTCTTGAAAATCGGCGCTTTTCCAAATCCAGAAAACAGACGGGATTCTAGGATTACTCCTTGGGACAAATACTTTTATGCATACCTCTTCTGGTTGGTCCACACCATACTGTATTCTCGTCAGATGATACACACTAGCTAGCAATCCACCCGGTGCTACATCGTAGGCACATTGGGAACGTAGATAATTGTAACCATATACGTATGAAATGACAGCAATGGAGTACCAATCCTCGGGCTTTATTTGTAAAGTCTCTACTCCTTGGTAATCAAAGCCCAAGGATCTATGAACCAGCTCGTGTTTAACTAGCCAAGCGGATGAACGACCCTGCATCTTCTTGATCTCCCCCACATATTTATATGTGTATTTTACATTGACGATGAAATTTATGAAGATTGATCCACCGTTTGTTATTCTGCGCAAAACATCCTATTTAATTCACTAATTCGTGAGAAGATACTGAACTCTTGTATTTGAAAAATGCTTCAGAAGGTATCTCTGAAGTCGATGTCGATTGATAGAGTAATCCTTGATCGTAATTTACGGCACGAGTACTGCGTCCAAGATGAAACTTGTGATTAGTAGTAAAACATCGATTTTCCTGTTGGGACCCCGTTCTATCTTCATAGATTTCTCGAGATACCTTCTTACGAAGTTTCGTTATAGCGTCTATTATTGCCTCTGGTTTAGGTGGGCATCCTGGCAAATAGACATCGACGGGGATTAACTTATCGACTCCCCGAACGGTACTATAAGAATCGGTACTGAACATTCCTCCTGTAATAGTACAGGCTCCCATAGCAATTACATATTTTGGTTCAGGCATTTGTTCATATAGTCTTACTAAGGAAGGAGCCATTTTCATTGTTACTGTACCGGCTGTTAAAATAAGGTCGGCTTGCCTAGGACTGGATCTTGGCACCAGTCCATAACGATCAAAATCGAATCGGGAGCCTATTAATGAGGCAAATTCAATGAAGCAACAACTGGTACCGTAGAGAAGCGGCCATAAACTGGAAAGTCTTGACCAATTCGAAAGATCATTCAATGTAGTTGAAATAACTGAATTGGGGGTTGTTCGGTCAAAGAGCGGAAACTCCATAGAATTCATAACTGTCTCAATGGAACCCTTTCCTTCTTTTTTATTGTCTGAATATTCAGGAGCTAAGACCATTCCAATGCTCCTTTTCGCCATGCATAAACTGAACCAACAACTGGGATAAGCACGAAAATCAAAGCTTCTATAAATACGTATACGCCCAATATATCAAAACTCACGGCCCATGGATAAAGAAAGACCGTTTCGACATCAAAAACAACAAAAACGAGAGCAAACATGTAATAGCGGATTCGAAATTGTATCCAAGCATCCCCTATTGGTTCTATACCCGATTCATAACTGGAGAGCTTCTCTGGTCCTTCACTAATTGGGGCTAAAACCCCGGAAATTATAAATGCCAAAATAGGAATAACACTTGATATCATTAGAAATGCCCAGAAAATATCATATTCGTAAAGCAGAAACATAGATGTACTCCTATGAATGTAGAATATACCGAATTCATTGATTAATTCAAATTGTAATTGTCAATTTATCCATAACTCCAACTGCTTACTCGAAACAAGAATTGATTGTGATCGAACCACATAGTTTGTTTGATGTGGGTCATGTCTTGTTTCAAGATTCATCTAACAGAAGCCCACTTACTTATTTCTATTATATTTCTTGGTGTGGTGTAGGCATATCATGCTCTTATATTATACGAATAATTCTCTTTTTTATTTTTCCTCAGGTTCCCATAAAAACGAATGAAATTCATTCTAAATTCTTCATTCTAAATTCTAATGAATTGAAACTTATTCATTTTCATTAATCTGAAAAAAACAATTCATTTCCTAAATATACCATACAATAACTCCATATAACTACTATAATAACTAGAACTTATTGGTAATGGAATTTCTTTAGATAAAAGAGTTTTTTCTCTTTTATTTGGATTTAAGAGTTATAGTTATATAGTTAAGTTATTATTATGTATTAGTATTAATAGTCATTAGTGATTTTCATTCTAGCATTAGTGATTTTCATTCTAGTATAATAATGAGATGCAATAGAATGTCTAGGTTCAGTATTTATGATTCTGCAGTTACGGCATAACATATGCGACTTAGCAGCATTGGCGGATTCCTTTATTCTTTTCATTAACATTTCGGATCCGGGCGTAGAATCTTCTATTAATTCGATACGGAATGCTTGAACCGATTAGATTCCCTCTTTTCCTTGTACCAGATTCATACTTAATTGATTCAATCCATTGAATTCTGAAGAACCCTTACATTTATATATAACATAAGAAAACAACTCATTATAGGATTACCCTGACCCCCTATTGAGTTATTTAGTTAAAGTTAGACGTCTTGAAAAAGTCACTTCATTTCGGACCAATTCTTAGTGCTACGCGATTTGGATTGACTCAAAATCCTTGTTTTGTTAATGGAGTAACCCCTAGTGAGACCAAGATGTTCGATTTCAGGGCAATCAAAAAAAGGAGTTTTTTGAAGCATCCCCACATGGTGGAGCGTGGCCCGATAGTGGAATCGTTTAGTTTAAATCATAAAATCATAAGTATAAGTGAAGTGATCCCCATAAAAGATTTCTGGTCTAATCGTGCGTTATCAAACGATTGGTTCTAATTCTATAAACCAAACCTATACCCATATAGAAGAGAGAACAAACGTCGATACATTTCTTTCATTAAATAAGACTAAGATCAATTCATTGTTTCAGAGATAATGAATTTTGATTGTTGTTTTACAAAAAGGCGATGAATCTAGGTCTAGAGATTCATAACTCTTCCAAGCCCCAAAGACCCTAATCTTCTTGCATAAAGTATGCATTGGTCGAATTCAAATGGTGAGCAATTGGAGTAGATTCAGATAAAAAAAAATTAGTATTGTACAAAGAAAAATGACTACTTAACTACTTACTTTGCTAGTCCAGTTATATGAATACAATTTACCACCGAAACTTACGAAAGAGTTTCTTTTTTCTCTGGCTTTTCTTTTCCACAAATCCAAGAATAGGTCCTAGATCCGTGCCACTTACTACTATCTGGTTGGGCCGGGGTGGAGGTTTGTTTTAGCCTCATGTTATTTTTTTGACTTCATTGATTGAATGCGATTAGGTATACCTAAGGCGCATCAATAACTCTTTCATCATGGGCAGTAAAAGAGGAAAAAGGTCGTATGTAATTCGATATTGGAAAAATGCCTATTGGATGGAATAAACTTTTTTTTTACTTTGATATCCCTAGGGATCTCTTGTACACGCGGGAATGCCTTCTTTATATTATTTCTTTATATATGGCCCAACCGGCCATAGGCAGCGCTAATGAGATGATAAAATGGGTACAAAATTCTACAAAAGCATACAATACATCAATCAAATAATATATTATATAGGTATAGGGCTATACGGACTCGAACCGTAGACCTTCTCGGTAAAACAGATCAAACTGATTATTATCGAAATGATTCGAACTGTTTCAAAGACCCAACATGCATTTTTGTGCATTGGGCTCTTTCATCAACTGATGGATCAATCAGTTAGTCCACCATATTTTATCTTTATATGAAGATAACGAGATGGCTCCATGTGCTCTGATTCTTTATTTATATTCTGATCCAGGAGCAATACCAAAGTGTTTCAAAGGATTACCTTGACGTAGGTCTGTCTTAGGCCTAGATCAACCTCAATAGAGTCCCTGTCGTTCCGCTTCAAGCGTAAAATATGATACTTCATACACCTCAAAGTTCATAGGACGAAAGGAGGTTATTTTGAGGTCCCTATTATATATACTCATTAGGCCTAACATTGAATTAACTGGGTATTCACCTTATCAATGATAAAATCAATGGTTGGTTCTATTTCGTATCCGAATTGGAACTGAATCGAACCCAATACTTGTCAGGCTATTGTTCTCTTGTTCTCTCGAATCAATGGAGTAAGACATCAATCTTTCATTTCAATAAGAGAAGATCAATTTCTTTGATTGCATGATGAACTCCCCTGAAAAGCATTGGCGCACGTGTAAACGAGGTGCTCTACCAACTGAGCTATAGCCCTTGTGATAGATATCTTATCATATAGATCATTTCTTGTCAAGAAAGAATCTAACACGATATCCTAATCTGTTTCCTGCCAAGGATTGATATTGCTTAGAAGCCATATTCCATCTATAATAAATACCCGATACGATGCGCTCTATTCTTTCTCTTTGTGATGATAAATGACCTACTTAACCCAGTGGTTAGAGTGTTGCTTTCATACGGCGGGAGTCATTGGTTCAAATCCAATAGTAGGTAGAACTTATTAGGTACCGGAGTCAATGAATGGCATCTAATAAGTTTTTCTACCCCCTTTTCTTTTATTGATTTTGTATCTTTCCCTTATTCCCATCCCGCTCACTACTCTTGTTCGTTACATCAATCAGATTGATTCTACTTGATTGTACAGAATCCAATATAGTGTATAAACAGAACTTTTGATTCTTATGGATTGTGTGGATCAGCTAGTACGATGGATCAGCTAGTACGAAATAGCATTGATAGCCTCTACTCGTGCCCTAGCTCGTCTGAGAGCTAAATTCGCCTCAATTACTTGTCTCTTGCCTTCTGCTTTACTCAAGTTAGCCTCCGCTATTTCAAGAGTTCGCTGAGCTTCTTGCGGATCAATGTCACTACCCTTCTCCGCATCATTTACTAATATGGTGATTTCATTATTGCCTATTCTGGCAAACCCCCCCATCAGAGCCATCGTTAACCATTGGTCGTCGAGGCGTATTCTTAAAATACCAATATCTATGGCCGTGGCAATAGGGGCGTGGTTTGGTAATACGCCGATTTGGCCACTATTAGTAGATAAAATGATTTCTTTCACTTCTGAATCCCAAATAATTCTATTAGGAGTCAGTACACAAAGATTTAGGGTCATTTCTTCAATTTGCTCTCTACTTCTAAGTTCATAGCCTTCGCGGTAGCTTCATCGATATTACCTACCAAATAAAAGGCCTGCTCGGGAAAACTATCTAATTCTCCGGAAAGGATCAGTTGAAACCCCCTAATTGTTTCTGCGAGACCAACATATTTCCCTGGAGAACCAGTAAATACTTCTGCTACGAAGAAGGGTTGTGATAAGAAACGTTCAATTTTTCGCGCTCTTGCTACGGTTAAACGATCCTCTTCGGATAATTCGTCCAGTCCAAGAATAGCTATAATGTCCTGAAGTTCTTTGTAACGTTGTAAAGTTTGCTTAACTCTTTGCGCAGTTTCGTAATGTTCTTCGCCAACAATCCGAGGTTGGAGCATAGTTGACGTTGAATCTAAAGGATCTACTGCTGGATAGATACCTTTGGCAGCTAATCCTCTTGATAGTACGGTAGTAGCATCTAAATGTGCAAATGTCGTGGCAGGAGCAGGATCAGTCAAATCGTCCGCAGGTACATAAACTGCTTGAATTGAAGTTATAGATCCCTCTTTAGTAGAAGTGATTCTTTCTTGCAAAGAACCCATTTCTGTACTAAGGGTAGGCTGATAACCCACGGCGGAAGGCATTCTACCTAATAAGGCGGATACTTCTGACCCCGCTTGAACGAAGCGAAAGATATTGTCAATAAATAGAAGTACGTCTTGTTCATTAACATCACGGAAATATTCCGCCATGGTTAGGGCAGTCAAACCGACTCTCATACGAGCTCCCGGCGGTTCATTCATCTGTCCATATACTAGAGCTACTTTAGATTCTGCAATATTTTCTTCATTAATCACCCCGGATTCTTTCATTTCCATGTAAAGATCATTTCCTTCACGAGTGCGTTCTCCTACTCCGCCGAATACGGATACACCCCCATGAGCTTTGGCAATGTTGTTGATTAATTCCATGATGAGTACTGTTTTCCCCACTCCGGCTCCCCCGAATAGTCCGATTTTTCCCCCACGCCGATAAGGCGCTAAAAGATCCACCACTTTAATGCCCGTTTCAAAGATTGATAATTTGGTATCTAATTGTGTAAAAGCGGGTGCGGCTCTATGAATAGGAGATGTTGTGCGAGTATCTACAGGACCTAAATTATCAACAGGTTCTCCAAGAACATTGAAAATTCGTCCTAGAGTGGCTCCACCGACTGGAACACTTAGAGGAGCTCCCGTGTCAATCACTTCCATTCCTCTCGTCAGCCCATCTGTAGCACTCATAGCTACAGCTCTAACTCTATTATTTCCTAATAATTGCTGTACCTCACAAGTCACATTAATTTCCTGACCCGCGGTATCTCGACCCTTAACTACCAATGAGTTGTAAATATTAGGCATCTTCCCCGGGGGAAAAGCTACATCCAGTACTGGACCAATGATTTGAGCGATACGTCCCTGATTTTTTTCCACAAGTGTTGAAACTCCGAGACCAGAAGTAGTAGGATTTATTCTCATAAAAAACGGAACTATGTCTAAAGTTTTTGCGAATATTACCGAACCGAAAATGTCCGATAGCAAGTTGATCGGTTAATTCAATAAGAAATGGGAGTTAGCGCTCGATTTTGTTGGTACTATTCAATCGAATCCAATTCAATCGCTTACTGATTTGATTCCATGAATGAATTTTCAAGTTCACCCAACCCAATCTTTATTCGAAATATCGAGTACGAGTAGGTAAATAAGGATCATGAGGAAGTGTTTCATTTATCTATCATTAGAAAGAGAAACAATCCCATCTAGAATTATATATATATGGATATATATAATGTATGGAATTCGAACCCGAACTTGATTTATGAGTCATTATTTATATCTCATCCGCTGATCTTCCTTATTTTTGTATTTCCACCTAGTCTTCTTTCCATTTTGTATTCTGTATATTTTTTCACATATACGATATACATATACAACATATATCACTGTCAAGAGTCAATTTTTTATTATATTATTTGGTTTGTTTAGTAGATAAAATAGATAAAAAAACGAAAAAAAGCAGAAGGAGACCAATTAGGAACTTGAGAAACAGGGGTTGGGTTGCGCCATACATATGAAACAGTATACAATAATGATACATTTGACGAATCAAATACTATGGTCCACTAATGAAGCATTTAAATTTCTAATTAGTTGATATTAGTTGAGAATTTTGTCAGGGATTGCTGTGAAAGGTTTCATTCACGCCTAATCCATGTCGAGTAGACCCCGGTTGTTGTGAGAATTCTTAATTCATGAGTTGTGGGGAGGAACTTATGTCACCAAAAACAGAAACTAAAGCAAGTGTTGGATTCAAAGCTGGTGTTAAAGATTACAGATTGACTTATTACACTCCTGAGTATGAAACCCTTGCTACTGATATCTTGGCAGCATTCCGAGTAACTCCTCAACCTGGAGTTCCG